ACTCCATTCGTAATTCCATCAATTACTTGTCTATCAAAAAAATGAGTTAATCCAACCAGTCCTCTTATACCGGTATTTAAGGTTATTGCATAAAAACTATCTATGTAACCACGATTATATGACCAATTATATATCACATTGACTATTTTGTCCCAAAGACCTCTTTTAGGACCCATTTTAACAAATGAATTAATTAAGTCCAAATTCTGTAAAAATAAAAAAGCAGGCCTATATAAAAAGAATGCAAAAAGGATTCCTACGTAAGCTATACTAACTGACAAAATTGCATTTGTAATAAATTCATACCAATCCACGGAATTGCTCAAATTTGAATGTAAAAGGTTTATATATGGAGTTAACAATTTTGATAATATATTCAATTCCATTCCTCTATAATCAAAAGGAGTTCCGATAAAACCAACACACAAAGTAACGAATCCTAATATAAGAAGGGGAAAAAGCATAGTATTTTCCGATTCATAAGGATATGGATAATTTTCTTTATTTCTAAAATGAGTAAATGTAATAAGGGGTTGCGTTCCTTTTTTTACATTCCTATCAATTGAATATGCTTTCTTCGAAAAAAAAGTAACTCCTTGATTATTTTTCGCTGTTGTTAAGCAAAATTTTTTGTTGATTACTTTCTGTCCTTCTTTACCCCAGATGGATATTGAATAAAACGGGCTTTTTTTTTTACCGCTAAAATATTGAGAATAAACGTTTAAATTCCCTTCAAAAGTTAGTAAATACATCCGAAACATATAAAATGCAGTTAATCCTGCTGTGAAATAAGCTATTATCGCGAAAATAGGTGAATATAACCAACTATCACTAAGAATTTCATCTTTTGACCAAAAGCAAGCAAGAGGTGGAATACCACAAAGAGAAAGTGTACCTATAAAAAAAGCTGTTTTTGTAATTGGCATATATTTTGTTAAACCGCCCATAAGAGCCATATTCTGGCTTTGATTTGGAGAATATCCAACAATACTTTCCATAGAATGAATAATGGACCCGGAGCCTAAAAATAATAATGCTTTCGAATAGGCATGGGTGATCAAATGAAATAAAGCAGCTCGATATGATCCCATACCTAAAGCTAACATAATATAACCCAACTGCGACATTGTAGAATAAGCTAAACTTCTCTTAATGTCTCTTTGGGCAAGGGCAAAAGTGGCTCCTAAAAGTACTGTGATTATACCTATTAAAGAAATTAGATTCATTATGTAAGGTATAACTGTGAAAAGCGGGTAAAGTCGAGCTACAAGAAAAATTCCCGCTGCTACCATAGTAGCAGCGTGTATAAGAGCTGAAATCGGGGTAGGCCCCTCCATGGCATCAGGTAACCATACATGAAGGGGGAATTGTGCCGATTTAGCAACTGCACCAAGGAATAATAGGGCGGCACACAGAGTAAGAAATAAAGAATTTAAACCATTATTCTCAATCAAGTTAGTGACTATTTTAAACGAATCTCGAAATTCGAAACTACCCGTTATCCAATAAAGACCTAAGATTCCTAATAATAAACCAAAATCCCCTACACGATTAGTTACAAACGCTTTTTGACAAGCATTTGCTGCAATTGGTCGTGTGAACCAAAAACCTATTAATAGATACGAGCACATTCCAACTAACTCCCAAAAAATATAAATTTGTATTAAATTTGAACTAGTAACTAATCCCAACATGGAAGTATTGGAAAAACTCATATAAGCAAAAAATCTCAAATATCCTTCATCATGAGACATATAATTATCACTATAAATAATAACCATAATTCCAACAGTAGTGATTAATATTAACATAATCGAAGTAAGTGGATCGATCAAGTCGCCAAACTCTAAGGAAAAATCATTATTTATGGTCCAAGACCATAAATATTGATAGATAGAGCTACCATGCATTTGTTGAATAGACAGATCGATTGAAAAAAGCATAACTATACTTAGTAATAAAACACTAGGAAAAGCCCAGAGACGACGGAGGTTTTTTGTTGTCGTTGGAACAAGGAGAAGCCCCACCCCTATTGCTATAGGAACTGGAAGTGGAACGAAAGGTATGATCCATGCATATTGATATGTATGTTCCATAAGAAAATAATAATTTTTTTTTTTTATTCACCAGCTCTTATATCTTTCGGAAGGAGCAATAAAATAAGGAAAAGAAAGAACTAAAATATAATTTTGAATTCTTTAATCTTTCTAATTCTTCCCCCCCAAAAAAACTCAGAAGTTATAATAGGTCAAAAGATAAAGTCATTTTTGAAAAGGTACCACTTAGTGATTAACTAGGATATTTATGAAGATACAGAATCAGAATATGCAATTTCCCCCTTTTTTTATTATAAAAATCCATATTCATTGATCAAGGAAAAACAATGAAGTAATTTAATTATAGTAAAAAAAGTACTTTATTCTGGTATGTAAGATCCCTTTCTTGAGCATAGGATCAATCAAAAGTTTGACCCCCAAAAAAGACCTTGCGATTTTAGTTAGTATATTCGGAAGACTTTACTAATTCTTCTCGAGTGGCTTCTATTCCACCAAAACAACGGATACTTCTAGGAAACTCTACGATATCCGGCACTTTGATACCCACGACTTCGCGTAGAATTGAAAAAATGACGCATTTTGAACAATACATGTCTTTCACATCCAACTATAACAATGAGTAACCTCTTTATTTTAAAATGGCCGTTCCAAGGACTTATTGAAATTGCTTTTTCTCAAGTGTTTATTATATTAACAGATTCAATATTAGATTCCTTTTTTTAATTTTTAATTTCATTAAGGGTACTGCATTCTATTGATGAATTGATAGAAAAAAGGTTCTAGTATTTTTCTCTTAAATTAAGGTAAGCGTTTTCCTATTTTTCCTTTTTTATTAAATAAAATAGAATACGATGAGCCGTAGCCCCCCCTTTTTTATGACGACAGTGACACAGATATAGATTCAAACGAGGATTAGTATATAAAAATTCTGCTTTGTTGGGATATTCTATGTAATAAAAAAGGGAATAAAGGAAAAAAAGAAAACATTAAGATATCCAACTTTTCTCCAGAAATATTCGATGGGACTCATACGTCTCCATATTGTATATTATCATATCAAGAAAATATGATATAGGGGATAAATATATAGCTAAAGAAATAAATGACGCATTTTGAACAATACATGTCTTTCACATCCAACTATAACAATGAGTAACCTCTTTATTTTAAAATGGCCGTTCCAAAGAAACGTACTTCTCTATCAAAAAAGCGTATTCGTAAAAACATTTGGAAAAGAAAAGGATATGTGGCTGCGCTAAAAGCCTTTTCCTTAGCAAAATCTCTTTCTACTGGGAATTCGAAAAGTTTTTTTGTGCAACAAAAAAATAAACAAGTCTTGGAATAATCTAAATCAATATGCCTCAATGAATTTGCTAATTAAATTTATAAGATGAACGATTCATTCCCATTAACTCATATTTTTAAAACTTATAAATATGAGGCGGCACTATCGATTGTAGTATTTAGAATAGGAAGCCTTTACATTTTCTGAATACCTGAATAAAAAAAAAGGTACTATGTTTTTTTGTTCAAACAAAAAAACATAGTACCTAAGCAAAAAATCTAAGGTTTCGCTTTTCTTTATTAGGGTTTTGTTTTCTTATTAATGACTCTGAATACAATGTATTTTTTATTTTGTTCGGACCCAGGAAATCATCAAAAAAGAATGAATCAAGAAAGGGGCTTTTTTACTTCTATACCTAGATTGAGGGCAAAACTATCTAGTCTAGTTCCAACTAATCCGTTTTGGGAGAACTGAAACCTCTCGAAGAGTCCATCGTTAAAACGAAAACCATCCTATAAGAGATTATTGAACGTTCAAATAGAAATTTTAGTGAGCCTTTATTTTCATTTTTCCTAAAAAATATTACATTGAATTGACTCCTTACAATCTCGACGTTTGAGTGCGGATGGGCTATTATGTTTTCGAGCAAGCCGCTATGGTGAAATCGGTAGACACGCTGCTCTTAGGAAGCAGTGCTAGAGCATCTCGGTTCGAGTCCGAGTGGCGGCATCTTCTAAAAGAGATAAAATAAATCCTATAATGAAAATGAAATGGATTACTCATTTCCATTCCAGTGTTAAAGGACTCCCTTTTTATTTTAGGATTTTTTATGATATTTTCCACTTTAGAACATATATTAACTCACATCTCTTTTTCAATCATTTCCATTGTAATTACTATTTATTTGATGACCTTATTAGTCCACGAAACCATAAGACTACATGATTCATCAGAAAAGGGCATGATAGCTACATTTTTCTGTATAACAGGATTATTAGTTACTCGTTGGATTTATTCGGAACATTTACCCTTAAGTGATTTATATGAATCATTAATATTCCTTTCATGGGGCTTTTCCATTATTCATATGGTTCCGAAAATATGGAACCATAAAAAAGATTTAAGCGCAATAACCGCACCAAGTACTATTTTTACCCAAGGATTTGCTACTTCAGGTCTTTTGACTGAAATGCATCAATCCACAATATTAGTACCTGCCCTCCAATCGCAGTGGTTAATGATGCACGTAAGTATGATGATATTGAGCTATGCAGCTCTTTTATGTGGATCATTATTATCAGTATCTCTTCTAGTCATTACATTTCGAAAAAGCCTAGGGTTCTTTGGTAAAAACAATAATGCATTAATTTGGCTGTTTTCCTTTGATTTTAATGAGAGTCAATATGTAAATAAAAGACGCAATGCTTTACTAAACAATTATTTACTTTCATTTAGAAATTATCACAGGTATCAATTGATTCAGCAATTGGATCGTTGGAGTTATCGTGTCATTAGTCTAGGATTTACCTTTTTAACGATTGGTATTCTTTCAGGAGCAGTGTGGGCTAATGAGGCATGGGGGTCATATTGGAATTGGGACCCCAAGGAAACTTGGGCATTTATTACTTGGACTATATTTGCTATTTATTTACATATTAGAACCAACCAAAATTTTCAAGGCACAAATTCCGCAATTGTAGCTTCTATGGGATTTCTTATAATTTGGGTATGCTATTTTGGGGTCAATCTATTAGGAATAGGCCTACATAGTTATGGTTCATTCACATTAGCATCTTAATTGAAGACGTGACCTAATACATAGAAATAACATATGTAATGAGAGTTTGTGTGAGTTTTAGAGAACCGTTTTCATCAAGTAGTAACGGAAACGGTTCTCTAAAACTACAAACGTATCTGATTACAATTCACTTCCTTTTTTACTTAAGATTAAGATAAGGAAAAAGAGGACTTATTTTTCTTGTATTGTCCACCGAATTTTTTTCTCACACCTTTTGATTTTATGTCTTATTCATGCAAACTATCGAGAAAAGTAATTAGATAAAATAGCTTCTACCTTGTCAACTGATAGTGAGAGAACAAAATCCGGATAAATACCAATGCCTATTACTGGCAGAAAGATACAGATTGAAACAAAAAGTTCTCGTGGTCCAGAATCAAAAAAAGAATAATTTTTTACATTAAATTGCTTGTATCCATAAAACATCTGTCGTGACATAGATAATGAATAAATAGGAGTTAATATCATTCCAATTGCCATTACAAAAATAATTAGTATTTTTGGCATTAAAAGATATTTTGGACTGGTAATTATGCCAAAAAAGACTACCAATTCGGCAACAAAACCACTCATTCCCGGCAATGCAAGAGAAGCCATCGAGAAACTACTGAACATCGTAAATATTTTTGGCATTGGGATAGCTATTCCTCCCATTTCGTCGAGATAAACGAGACGTATTCTATCATAACTCGTTCCTGCCAAGAAAAAAAGCGCCGCACCAATAAATCCATGCGAGATTATTTGCAAAATGGCCCCGTTGAGTCCCATATCGGTTGTGGAGGCTATTCCTATAATTGTAAAACCCATATGAGATACGGAAGAGTAGGCTATTCTCTTTTTTAAATTGCGTTGCCCAGGAGAAGTTAAAGCTGCATAGATTATTTGCACTGTGCCTACAATAATCAACCAGGGAGAAAAAATAGAATGAGCATGGGGTAATAATTCCATATTGATCCGAACCAACCCATATGCTCCCATTTTTAATAAGATTCCGGCTAGAAGCATACATGTACTGTAATGTGCTTCTCCGTGGGTATCTGGTAACCATGTATGTAGAGGTATAATCGGTGATTTGACAGCATAAGCAATAAGAAAACCAAAATAGAATATTATTTCTAATGCCACAGGATATGATTGATTCGCTAATGTTTCAAAATTCAATGTTGGTTCGTTAGAAGCATATAAACCCATGCCAAGAACTCCCATTAAGAGAAAAATGGAACCCCCTGCAGTGTACAAAATAAACTTTGTAGCTGAGTACAAGCGCTTCTTCCCTCCCCACATGGATAAAAGTAGGTAAACAGGAATTAATTCTAACTCCCACATGATAAAAAAAAGTAAAAGATCTCGAGAAGAAAAAGGTCCTATTTGACCGCTGTACATTGCTAACATCAAGAAATGGAATAATCGTGAATCCCGAGTAACTGGCCGGGCCGCTAAAGTGGCTAAAGTTGTGATGAATCCCGTCAATAAAATAGGTCCTATGGAAATTCCATCGAGTCCGAGTCTCCAGTGAAAATCAAAAAAATTAATCCATTTAAAATCCTGTTCTAATTGAATTAATGGATCGTCCAATTGGAAATGATAACAGAAAACATAGGTTGTTAGAAGCAATTCTACTAGGCATATAGATATAGTATACCATCGGATAACCTTATTTCCTCTATGAGGTAGAAAGAAAATGGAAAAACCCGCGAATATTGGCAAAATAACAATTATTGTTAACCAAGGAAAAAAATTCGTAGTAAAGACAAGATAAGATACACTTTGACCCGAAAACCCCGTACTCGATAAAATAGCCTATTTTATCGAGTACAGGGTTTTGTCGGTAAAGATAAAAAAATGGATTCAATTAAAGTTAAGCTTTCTGGAACGTATCAATAAGCTAGACCCATGCTGCGGGTTGTCTCATGCCATAAATAAACTCGAACACTCAAGAAATCTGTTGGACAAGCGGATTCACATCTCTTACAACCTACACAGTCTTCTGTTCTTGGAGCAGAAGCTATTTGCTTAGCTTTACATCCGTCCCAAGGTATCATTTCTAATACATCCGTGGGGCAGGCTCGTACACATTGAGTGCACCCTATGCATGTATCATAAATCTTTACTGAATGTGACATTGTATCTATCCACCTTTTGAACATCATAAATTTTCGATCTAGTAAAAAAATGAAATCATATATTGTAGACACCAGATGAATCAATAATTAACCAAAATTGTTTTCTAATAAATTGACTCATATATTTGGTCATGAGAGAGGGCCAAGATACTTTGATTTATTACTCTTTAGCAAACATAGTCATATGCTTCTGTCGTATATAATATTAATTTGAATTGATAAATTTTTGATTTATTCTTTAGTATGATTAACACATGAATCTAATTACCATTATTTATTCAACAAATTAGATTGATTGATACGAATTGATTTTTTGGTACGATAAATTGACGAAACAATGGCTGGCCCAATAGCTGCTTCAGCGGCTGCAATAGCTATAACAAAAATAGAAAAAATATCTCCTTTTAATTGGCGACTATCAAAAAAATCAGAAAATGTTACGAAATTCATATTAACTGCATTCAGTATAAGCTCAAGACACATAAGTGCTCTAACCATATTTCGACTTGTGATCAATCCATAAAGACCAATAGAAAATAAATAGGCACTCAAAACAAGTTCATGTTCAAGCAGCATTAACCAAACCCTCCTCAATCTGAATTTCTTTCATTTCAATATGAACAACAATTCAACCTTAACTAATTTGGTTGACGCGAATCTAACAAGTACAGAACTAAAGAAGATATTGGTAATAGATTGAACTAAATGAAAAAAATTTCATTTTATACCTTAAAAATCTGAGCATGTAATTGAAGGAAAATGGATAGGCTAAGACAGAAGAAAAGCATTTTTTTCTCGGTATTTCATTTATTACTGACGAGCCATAGCAATTGCACCTATCAAAGAAACTAAAAGAATTATAGAAATAAGCTCAAAAGGAAGAAAAAAATCAGTTGATAAATGAATCCCAATTTGTTGGCCTTTATTTATCAAATCTTGCTCCAAAATCTGGTTTGATCTTGTAGTCCAAATAACCCCGTACCACGACGTATCTGGGATAGTAGTAATTAGTGAAACAAAAATACTTGTACAAACCAGTGAAGTTACCCCATCCCCAACAGTCCAAAGACTGAAATCATTGTAATATTCTGAGTCGTTCATGAACATCACAGCGAATATGATTAAGACATTTATGGCTCCCACATAAATAAGGAGTTGTGCAGCAGCTACAAAATGGGAATTTGATGGAATATGAAATAAGGATATACAAACAAGAACCAATCCCAATGAGAAGGCAGAAAAAATAGGATTAGTAAGTAATACCACTCCTAGACCTCCTACTATAAGACCCAATCCCAAAAAAACTAAAAGAAAATCATGTATTGGTCCAGTTAAATCCATTATATGTAAAATAAGAGATAAATTAAAAGTTTCATAATCTTATTGACTAGACCAGAAAAAGAAAAAAGTTACCCTGTTTTTATGATAAGTTTTTTATTTAATTTAATCCTATACGGGGTGTGGGTTGATGTAGATAGATTAATTCATTTCATTTATCTATCCGATTGCTGTATATATTCATATATTTCTAAATTCTCGCGGATATATTTAATTCTTTTTTATCAAAAGTAAGCCGTGATTCGTGAGAATCACCAATCAATAAGATTGCTTTTTTTAGTTAGTAACCGAACAAAATAAAAGAAGCTCCGCTCCTTTAGATTAAAACGGAATCTTAGTAATCGGTAATAGTTTTTGAATCAAGGAGTTTACCTGTGGCTTTTTTTATTTGAGTAGAATTCATAATGGTTCGAATCGTGTAATCTCCAATTACTGTCATTGGTAACCGACCCAAAGCAATTTGATTATAATTCAATTCGTGACGATCATAAGTAGAAAGTTCATATTCTTCAGTCATGGATAAACAGTTTGTTGGACAATACTCAACACAGTTCCCACAAAAAATACAGATTCCGAAATCAATACTATAGTTAAGTAATCGTTTTTTTCGAATATCCGTTTCCAATTTCCAATCAACAACAGGCAGATCTATGGGGCATACACGAACACATACTTCACAAGCAATGCATTTATCAAATTCAAAGTGGATTCGACCGCGGAAACGCTCCGATGTTATCAATTTTTCATAAGGATATTGAATAGTTACGGGTAAACGATTCGTGTGGGATAAGGTAATCATGAAACTTTGACCAATATACCTTGCAGCTCTTACTGTTTGTTGACCATAATTAATGAACCCAGTTACCATAGGGAGCATATCGTGAATATCTATGAATCATTTTAAGTTTCTTTCTCTTGTTTGAGCGAAGTTCTAAATCGAGAATAGAGTATCGTATGCCCTTAGAGTGAAAAGAGTTGGAAAGAAGTTGTCAATAATAGATTACCTAGAGAAATAGGTAAAAGAAACTTCCACCCAAGATTTAATAGTTGGTCCATTCTCATCCTAGGTAAAGTCCATCTTGTTGTAATAGAAATGAACAGGAACAAATAAGCTTTAGCTAATGTAATAAAAAAGCCAATTGTCATTCCAAAGACTCCACCCACTTCATTAATTTCGAAATGAGGAAGAAATATGTACGGAAGAGAAAGATTCCAACCCCCTAAATAAAGAACTGTTACAAATAATGAAGAAACTAGTAGATTTAGATAGGAAGCAACATAAAATAAACCAAATTTGATACCTGAATATTCGGTTTGATAACCTGCTACTAATTCTTCTTCGGCTTCTGGTAAATCAAAGGGTAATCTCTCACATTCTGCTAGGGAAGAAATTACAAAAACAGCAAAACCTATAGGTTGACGCCACAGATTCCACCCCCAAAAACCATATTTTGACTGCGCCTCAACTATATCAACTGTACTTGAACTGTTAGATAATTATAGTAGGTGATAACATCACTGCTTCCATCGCTATTGCAAAACCGTACATGATACTTCAGCCTCATACGGCTCCTCGATGGTCTTAACTAAATCTAAGGACTGTTTCGATATTATCTCGATATGTGTTAGTAGGATAGATAGAGTCAAGATGTATCGAGCAGTCACAAATTAAACCAATGTAATTCCGTCTGCTATAATAAATAGAAAAAGGGTGCTTCCGAATTGATCTTATCCTTTATAATTTTAGTTTGTCTTTATTCAGTAATAACTTAATCCTTGAATAAAATACTCATTGTCTAAGTAGGTATTTCAACCTTTTTAGTTTGTTCCTATTCTTCTTTCTAAGAAAAGTAAAAGTGGGCTCAAAAAATAAAGGATTACTTCGTTCCTGATAATTATTTATTTAACCTGTGGATAGGACCATACTCGGGATCGGGATCGTGGGGAAGTACTACTTGATCGTTTCTACCAACTTAAAGCCCCATTATGATTCCGTTTATGCAGAAATACCTTTTTTTTTTGTAACTTACATTATCTCCATTACTAATCCTTTGTGTATCTTGGTGTTCCTAACCGTCCACTCATTTTTGCTTGATCCCCGGTATGGTAATACATACAATAAAATGGAATAGTAAAAAAAAAACTCCAGCCAGTTGATCTTTTCTACCCGCTTCAAACCGTGATGACTAATCAACCAACCTTGGGGTAATTTATATTTTTTCTACTTAACTCTTGTACATAGGGAATGAGTTTCAACCTTTTTACTGCTAATTGAGAAGCTGTTTTGTTTCACTCATATAACTATCTGGTTTAGGTCATCACCCCGAATGATGAATAAAAAAACGAGGGTCTCTATTCACTCCATTCAACTTCTTTCCTAGAAAAAAATTAGGTAAAAGTTCATGCCCCCGCGAATCGCACGTAGAGATATGGATAACACACATGGAGTTAATGGTATTTCATAACTAATAGATTGAGCAGCAGCTCGTAGACCACCTAAAAAAGAATATTTATTATTTGACCCATATCCTGACATAAGAAGTCCAATAGGAGCAATACTTGCAATAGAAATCCATAAAAAAACACCTAGACTGAGATCAGCTAAAACAAGACGATATCCAAAAGGAATTACTGAATAACTTAGTAAAATGGATATGACTGCTATAGAGGGGCCGAGACTGAATAAAAAAAGATCCCCTCTAGATGGGAGAAGATCCTCTTTAAAAATTAATTTTGTCCCGTCTGCTAGAGCTTGAAGAATTCCCAAAGGACCCGCGTATTCGGGTCCAATACGTTGTTGTACTCCCGCGGATATTTTTCTTTCTAACCACACAATCACTAGTATTCCTATCGTGATTCCCAATACAGGAGTAAAAATAGGGACAAGCAACCATATAAGACCATAGACCCCTTTTAAGGATTCCAATCTGGAAAAAGAATTGATAGCCTGTAATTCTTTCGTATCAATTATCATATTAACGATCAACTTCTCCCATAATGATATCTATACTACCTAGTATCGTCATAATATCAGCCAATTTCATTCTTTTAACTAACTGAGGAAGAATTTGCAAATTAATAAAACCCGGAGGACGAATTTTCCATCTCCAAGGAAAAGCACTATGATCCCCTATCAGAAAAATACCCAATTCCCCCTTTGGAGCTTCTACTCTCACATAAAGTTCTTGTTTCGGCAATTCAAAAGTAGGAGAAGTTTTTTTACTAATAAATCGATAGTCAAAATCATTCCAGTCGGAATCCTTTGCTTTATCAAAGCGTCGAGCTTCTAAATTTTCATAGGGGCCTCCCGGAATTCCTTCCAAAGCTTGTTGAATAATTTTTATGGATTCTGTCATTTCACCGATTCGGACTAAGTAACGGGCTAATGAATCCCCTTCTTTTTGCCATTGTACGTCCCAGTCAAACTCGTCGTAACACTCATAATGATCAACTTTACGAAGATCCCATTGTATTCCGGAAGCTCGTAGCATTGGACCTGATAAACCCCAATTTATTGCCTCCTCTCCACCAACAACGCCTACTCCTTCAACTCGTTCTAAAAAAACAGGATTTCGCGTAATAAGCTTTTGATATTCAGCAACCCCAGTTAAAAAATAATCGCAGAAATCTAAACATTTATCTATCCAGCCATGAGGTAGATCAGCAGCTACTCCTCCGATACGAAAATAATTATGCATCATTCGCATACCTGTGGCAGCTTCGAATAGATCATATATCAATTCTCTCTCTCTGAAAATATAGAAGAAAGGAGTCTGCGCACCTATATCCGCCATAAAAGGGCCAAGCCATAACAAATGAGAAGCTATACGACTCAGTTCCAACATAATTACTCTGATATAACGGGCTCTTTTAGGAACTTGAATATTTCCCAACTGTTCTGGTCCATTTACCGTTATTGCCTCGGTAAACATAGTAGCTAAATAATCCCAACGCGTTACATAAGGCAGATATTGTATAATTGTTCGGTTTTCCGCTATTTTTTCCATCCCTCTGTGTAAATAACCCAATATAGGTTCACAGTCAATAACGTCTTCACCATCTAGAGTAATAATGAGTCGAAGAACGCCATGCATCGATGGATGGTGAGGCCCCATATTGACTATCATGAGGTCTTTTCTTGTAGCTAATACAGTCATCTTTTTTCCCCGAGTCATTATTCCATGAATTGCTGAAAATGAAACAAAGTTAATAAAAATTCAAGATCTACTAAATCAAATAATTCAAACTAAGTCTTCAAATTAACTTAACTAGTCTTTGGCTCCCGAATATCCAACCGACCGATTAATTATTTATAACGTATTCCTTTTTTTTACAAATAAGCCAGCAACCGCGGTCGTTTTCCCAGAGTTTTCCGTAGACCTCTCTAAGATAAAAAGTCTTTTTTGTGCAATTCCTAATGGGGAGTGAGTCTCCGTATTTTATTGGCGAAACTGAATACTTGAAATTCAACGGACCCCTTCCCCTTTTTTCTTTCTTTTATACAGAAATTGAGTTTATCGATCAGTAAAAATAATACCAGTTTTTTAATCTGGTTCTGGTATACACAAAAAATAAAATTTTTCATATACTAACTATTTTCTTTCAAATTTAATGAAAAATGCAGTTTGCAATTTCATTGTTTTTTAGAATATGGATCAAAAAGGATGGTCGAGTTCTTCAACCCCCCACCCAGGGAAAAATTTAACCTAAGAAGATTCTTAGATCATTGAATCAGTATCCTATATGGGAAACCTGAATATAAATTAATATAACAAACACAAGCGTGCGGGTACATTTGTTTGCCTTTCTATATCATGCCATATCTGGCACGTTATAGATAGGAAGGAGATTTACCATCAATTAATGGTAAATCGTGGATACATATATATCCTTGACATACTGAAACTACTTCCATTACTGGTATCAAACCAATAGCGATTCATACAAGCTAAATCCTCTAATCGATAATTTGGCCAAAGAAAAAATTTCCATTTCATAACTTTATTTCTATCCAAATTCTTTGAATCTTTATCAAGATGCTTGCTCTCATCAAAAAAAGTACCGCCGTTCCTTATGTTGTTCTTTTTGTAAAATTTTTTATTTCTATCCAGAACGCTTATTTTTTCCGAGTTTAAACAAATTTGAATTCTCAATTCTCTACGACATCTAGGAGCTAAAATATTTTCAGGAACAATAAAAGCATAATTTTTTTCATCTCGCTTCTCAAGTGAACTTCCATGTCTATGTCTTTTAATGGATTCATCAAAAGAGTTATTATAACCGTTTTCTTTTTGTTGGTTTTTTCTATTAGTTTGGTGATTACTCTTATGGACCAGTGAAATAGCTATGGTTTGATACATAATAAATAGTCCATCCCCTTGTATAGACAGGCGAACAGGTTCAATAATCAATACTCCTTTGTTTATCAATTCTGTAAGATTTAGATCTTTTTGAATCAGCAATATATCCAGACGCATTTCTCCTCTTTGAATAGAGGATATCGCTATTTGCTTTGGATTATTCAGTCTAAGCAGCAGACAATATATCTGGATACTATTGATTATTCTTTGATCCAAAGAACCATGCCATCTCAATTGAAAAAGAAAATATCTTTTCAGGAAGAAATCTAGTTCCGCTTCTGTGGTGCTCTTTCGTTTTTTTTTATTTCTACTCTTTTTAATGTATGAATCACCGTAATCCTCTTTAACCCCTTTTTCTTGGTTTGATAGATCTGATCCAAGATCTTCTTGGGCTGATTCTTCTTTTTCTTCTTTATTTTTATTTTCGAATTCAAGATCCTTTTTCTTTTCACTAGTGGTTGGATTTCCATTAAAATAAAAAAGAAGTGATTTTGTTGGTATAATCCATGGTTTAATCCTATATGCATCATATAGCCCCAACAATTCTGGGAAGAACCAAAGTTGCAGGTTTGATATGGGGCGGTTTAGTATTTCTTCATTCATTCCCATCCAATCAAAAAAAAAAGATTTTCCACTTGATGGTTTTATTTTTTTATCAATCGCAAGATATAAAAGATCCTTCGTATCAATTTGATTACTGATTGAATAATAGTTAATTCCTGTCTTAGTATTTTTATTCATGCGGGTCTCAGTATCCATATTGGCCCAGGCCTCAATATCGATCTTCTTTATAAGACAAAAAGAAATAATTCTCCAATTAAAATATTTTCTATCCATATTTTTATCCGTATCAACAATACAATCTTCTCCAAGATAATGACTCATATATATGCCTACCGGCATATAAAAAATTTGGGGTTTATTTTTGTTGTATTTATAGGGAGTTTTTAAGCTTCCCTTTATTTGTAATGGTGATAGAGAAATATATGAATCCTTACCTTCTCTATAATTGATATATTTTTGTGATAAAAGATCATACCCATACTGTTTTTTAAAAATTTTGTTTTTACTCAATAATGAATCCATTACATAAGCATTTTTCTTCTCATAATGAAAAACATTTTTTTTTTTATATAAATTCAATTTTGTTGCTGCCTTGTTTGAAATCGTATGACTTTGATTGACTCCATTTCCTCGTTTTTGTAGAACTAATTGAGACGATGAAATCTTAGAGAAATTATATTGATAGTTATAATGACTGTTTAACCAATTTTTCCACCCATTCGTTTCAAAATGGCTAAGTTTTTTATGTCTTGATTCAGAATCAAGTATTCCTTGTGTTCGAAAAAAAGCCTTTATTCTATCCTTAAGAAAAAAAGACGTTCCATGATATTGAAGTACAGATCTCATGTGATATTTGTTAATCACTTGGGTTTGTGATAATTTGTAAAATACATATGCCTGTGACAAGTCAAATGGGTCACAAAAATGATGTAAATTCTGATTACTAATATTCGAAAGTGCCCTCTTTTTAGTCGAAATGAAATGCTTTTTTTTTTTTTCTTCCACTCCTTCTTTCTTTATTTCATCATTGTAACTTTTTTTATCAATCCCTCCCTTTTTTCTTTTTAAGTCTAGGGAAAATTGGATATTGATCCTGGGAATATTAATGAGAAATAGAAAGGTGTCCATATATATCTTTTCAAGCAAAAAAAGGAAAAAAGAGTGTCGTTTACGTATTAATCTAGCACTTCTTCTTTGGAATATCTGCCAAATATTTTGTGGGTCTTCTAATCTTTTATCATTACAACTTATATTGTTAGGATTAATATTTCTATCTGGAATTAGAAAAATTTTTTTCTTTTCATTTATTATTTTTTCAATTTGATTCTTGATTCTACTTGTCCTATCAGCCAGATCCTCCGTTTTTTTTTCTGTTAGTGAATAATTTGTCCAAGACATTGATCTAATTCTACTGGATGATTCATGAACTATCTGATTTTCTTTTATAAAAAAACCCTTTTTATGAGTCCAGCTTTCTTTTTCCTTTGAGTCCTTTAGAAATCCTTTTGCTTTTTCTTTGAAAACTCTTAGACCTAGAAAACTTTGTGCGCTTTTTTTTCTTATTTGGTTTTCTAGTTCTTTAAAAAAAGGTTTTAAAAAATGAGGTCGTCTTCGAGGAGAACCAAAAGGAAATTCAGTTTCCATTCCCCAGACTGTCAAAAAGCAAGAATTTTCTTTTGTTCCTCTTGGATTCCTATGATGGGATCGTTGCTTAGAACTGTTCCAAGGTTTCGGATAGAAAGGATATAGGATCTTTATCTGAATACCCTCTGTTAACCAATTTTTTGGTAATTCCATTTCGGATAATTGAACACCATTATAGGTGCATTTAACATGCATTTCTCTACTCCACTCCCTCCAATCCTCATTCCACTCCGGGGGTTGAAATAATAAGATACGGCAGAAGTTTTTAGCTATTATCACTGAAGGCAATCCAATATATTTTCTAAAAATTGAGTGGGCTATTAACAAGCAACCCCTTATTGATTGACCAAATAGAACAGTATCCCAGCTTTCTGCTACTGCTAGCCGGTCATTTTCCTCCCCTTTCTTCTTCCTTTTTCGATCTTTTTCCTTTGCCTCTTCCTCAAAAAAAGAATTTTTTAATTTCGTGCTTTTTATCATCCAATTCCTAAAAAGAATATTCATAATTCTGGAGGTATCAGCAGAAAAAAAAAACCTCTTGTAGATTCTGTCCAAAAAAAGGGGGGAATGGATATTTATTTGAAATGGTTTCCAAATAACTGTTTTACGTCTTTGAGCGCGCATAGATCCTTTGATTATATCTCGACGAAAATCTGATTCTTGCGAATAACGGAGGACAAACACTTCTTCTACTTCATCATTAGTATTCTTTGTACTATTTGTACGTTCGGTATCCGTAAAAATGACTACATGGTTGGCCTTTCTTGACCTAATTTCATGATCCTCGGCCATTTCTTCTTCAATTTCTCCGTCTTGTTGCTCCAAACTGGTAACCAATTTGTATGACCATTGAGGAACCTCTTTACATATTTCTTTTATTCCAATGGATTCTTTTATAATTCTTTGAGAATTTCTATCAGGTGTAACCGCATCAAATAAATATTTCATTCTATTTTCTGCATTTTTTTTTTCTTCTTTTGAAAGTAAAAATTTTTCCTCCCATTTTTCTTTTTTTTCGTCAAATCCTTGGTCGTTTGTGGGAAGTATATTATGAAATTTATTTATCCAAATACAATCTTCTACCGAGAAAGACTCATTCATACTCAAACTTGAGTGTAAATATATTTTTTCGCTTTTTCCGCTTCCGCGGTAAGTTCCGTTCAAAAAAGGATCATACCCTTCAGGCAGGCATTCTTGTTCAGTCTCATTATTGCATAATCTAATCCTTTTTTCGAGTACATCCAGTTTCAAAGACCCCCTTTCGAGAGCATCAATTCTATTGAAAAATGCGTTGCTTATGTTCTGTGTGTGTGTTTTTTTTTTATAAACCC